ATAAGGCGGAAGTACAAAAAAAAAAAAAAAGACATTTAGTAATCCCCCCCAAACAAAACAAGCAAAGGGGGAATATTTTGATCTATTTTGTATCGTTTTGGCGACATGGCCGAGCGGTAAGGTGGGGGACTGCAAATCCTTTTTCCCCAGTTCAAATCTGGGTGTCGCCTGATCAACAAAAGACAAGACTGGGAATCCCTCATTCTGTTTTGCTGGTATAACTCACCGAATTTTTCCCAGCAAACTACGCATAGGAAAAAGACTCTTGAAACGAAATAGCAAGAGTTCTGCTGCTGTAAATCCTTGCATCTAGGATTCAAGGAAAGATTAGAGTAGTGGAAGGTCTATCATATCAAATCAAGAGTTACCAATTTCTTTCCACTACTAATGTAGTGTCTACTGAAGGGGTCTTGAATTTGATTGGATAGTCAGACGGGGAATCTAATTAATAGTTATGGAAGGGGCAGAAGATACTTTGTATACAGAGTATACAGACTCATGAGAGTCTCTGAGTACACGGGCATTCAATCAATATTAGATTGGATGGATACTTGACTTTTTCTTTTACTTTTTTACTTTTACTTAATGATAATGATACTTAATTATAATGAAGGGAAAGGTAAAAAAAGAATAGGTCTTATTATTCCTACATATCTTATTATTACTACATATTAATAATATCCCCTTTTCTACTTCCAAAGACCAGTGTGACTGCGTATTTTGTTTAATCTTTTCTGATTCTACTAGAAATCATATAAGAGAACTTGTTACTTGTTATAAGTAGATTTAGTGCAGTTTTTCATATTTATTGGAGTCTTTGATCAAGGGTCTTGGGTCAGAATTCCCCCTCCCTTTTTTTTGACTCTGCACCAGTGATTCCACTATTATTAGTAAACAATAATGGAATAATTCCTTCATATTCATAGAGATAGGGGACATAATTCACATGGATATAGTAAGTCTTGCTTGGGCTGCTTTAATGGTAGTCTTTACATTTTCCCTTTCACTCGTAGTATGGGGAAGAAGTGGACTCTAGAGATACTACTAATAGAGTTGGGGAATCAAACTGTATAACTTTTTTATAGATTTTTTGTAGATTGTTCTACAAAGCCTTTTTAATTAAATAATTTAATTATTTAATATATTGAATTAACTTAATATTAAATTCATGAATTTAATTAAATTAAAATATCTTCATTTCGAAATTCTATTTGCTTGGATTCTGGGGGGGTAATCTATTCTATTCGTATTATATATGAATAATGCTTATACTCTTTTACAAAAAAAATCAAAGAGATATTTCAATAATTCACATATTCGTATTTTGAAAAAAAAAAAAAGGGGGGGTATGGATGATAGGAAAGTTATTACAACCGATATCTTCCTAAATTTTCTATTTCGATGAACCGGTTCTTACCAGAGTTATATATGGACAATGGGGAAGAACGAGGAACACCGGAACCCTTTTACTGTTTGTTTTTATTGTCCTTTTTACTCTTCAAAGAGAAAAGAAAGAAGTTCCGCTATTTAATAAGATCTTGTCTTGGTTGAGTCACATATTTCGCACTTACCGCTTGTTTTATTTTAATTTTATTATTGTATTAACTTGATTTTCTTTTAGTAATATATGTCCAATATTGTTTTTCATTCATTGATTTGATTCTTTTTTTAATGGATACCGGGATTCATATTGAAAATAATCAAAAATCTAGAAATTCTAAAATCATAAGAGTTGCCTTTCAATTATTTCAGATTGATTGGAATGAACAAAAAGAAAATAGATGAAGCAAAGAAATCGAATTGGGATACTGTGTACGTTACATATATTTAATTGATATTAACATGTATAAAGATACATATTGGAGATTGATCTCTATTCTGTTTTTATCTTTCTACATTACAATAATCAAAATAGATAGTATGGTAGAAAGATTCATATATGAATCTTTCTACCATACTATCGGATCTCATAGCCTACTGCTGATTCTCGTCCATTCATTTCATTTAAGACGTGAAATTGAAATTTTGTTTTTCTTAAATCATTGATAAGAACTAAGAAGTCAAGTTTCATTCAAATTAATCACTTTGACTTACCGTTTTTACGTATATTATAAGCAAAAAAGCAGTAGGAACTAGAATGAAGAGTGCAGTAGCAATAAATGCGAGAATATTTACTTCCATAATTTCATCGTTTCGTTTTTTTTTTTTTTTTACTTCGCAATAACTCGGGATTTAATCCCATAGAGATGATAAACCTTTCGCTTGGAAATTCAATGGGATGAATTACATTTCGATGATATCAAGTCGGATCAATATCATGAATAACAATATCTGAACTATCAAGTCGATTCATCGTCGAGAATTGAATAGTATAACATAGGCAGATCTTTTTTCCACACACCCAATACAAACTTTGATTTCGGATTGAATCAAAAGAATTCCTTTACTTTATACTTTCTTTTTATTTATCATTCTTTTCCACACTGTCTTTTCTATAACCTACCGCTTTCGTTGTACCACCATCTAAGTGCTTTCCACTTCCATTGTTTTCAAATAGTTTCCAAAGAAACCCAAAGAAACGAAATAGAAAAAAAGGAAGGAGTGAAGTTAGAAACTCTTTTTTTTTAATGATCTCATTTTCTTTATTTTACAAGAAAATGAAGTGTGATAAAGACGAGTCCCTGTAGAAAAAATCGAATATTCCATCAAATTTACTATTTTAGAGTTTGTTCTTTCTTCAACAATACCCTTAAAAAAAAAAAAGAGAGATGCCATTGGTAATGAAATTCTACCATTTGTACCCAGTTTAAGAGAAAATGAAGAAAGATATTGATTTATTTTTTTTTATTGGATTTGAATCCGTCGGGACTGACGGGGCTCGAACCCGCAGCTTCCGCCTTGACAGGGCGGTGCTCTGACCAATTGAACTACAATCCCAGGGAAATAAAATGTACAAGAATACATATTCTTATGATTTCATTCAAACTATTTAGATTAATATCTAGGTGTTGTAACAGAGACGCGAATGATATATTGATATCCACATGGATATCCACTTTACTTTAGTGAGAAGTGAGAGCAGTAAGGATTCCTTTCTTTAGTTATTACCAAATCGATTGATAATCCATTTTTCATTGAAAAATGGAGTTTTTTCTGTCTTTCCTTTATTCTTTTTATTAGACTTTATACTTAATAATCCTGATATGAATCTATATCGTTATCAAGATCATAATTTATGGGAACAAATAAATAGAGCAAATAAAAAAGAAATAGCGGCAGGGATATATCAGAAAATTTTTTTTTTATTCTTTCGTATCTGGCATTTCTGGAAAACAAAATGGGTTATATCATTTCATAGTGGATTAGCAAATTATTGGGCCGAGCTGGATTTGAACCAGCGTAGACATATTGCCAACGAATTTACAGTCCGTCCCCATTAACCGCTCGGGCATCGACCCAGGAAGAATCAAGTCTAGGCTTATTGATAATCCACGATCAACTTCCTTTCGTAGTACCCTACCCCCAGGGGAAGTCGAATCCCCGCTGCCTCCTTGAAAGAGAGATGTCCTGAACCACTAGACGATGGGGGCATACTCACCCGACCGCCATCATACTATGCTCATAGTATGAGCAGTTTTTTGAAATTGTCAATATAATGGAATGATATGACTAGATCTGAAAGATCTTTTTGTCTTTTCTGATCCCATACGATAGCATTTTTTTGATTTGTCATTTCTATTTATGAATCACTCATTTTAATCGCCATTCTGTTCTATAATAGATTTCTATTATATAAATTGATATTAAAAAAAAATAATAATAATCAAAATAGGACGAAGTAAAGGACTTTTTGGGGAAGTGATTGGTCTGACATAAAAGAAGGTTCAACTTCATTTCTTCCACTTTACATTCAGTTTTCACTCCGTCTTAAGATGAGATAGGTGTATCTCTATATCACACTAAGCCAGGAAATTAACAAATGAGAAATTTCAAAATCTGGGGAACGGGGATCAATAAGTTATCGAAACTTGTTTTTTTCTATAAAAATTTGGTTCAGAAGACAAACCGAATCTCTTCATCACATGCTTTAATGAAATATCTTGGATCTATGTTGAATTGGTAGGTACATCTATCAATCAAATGAATTTCGTTCCGTTCTGTGGGTGTTAAGTCAATTCAAATCAATTCCATTAGGATTGGTCTTCAAACAATTTATTTCGTTGATATTTATCAAATACAATATCAATAAACCAAATTTACCCTATACTTATACTCCTTAAGTTTAAGTAAATCAAAATTCTCGTTCCCAAATAGGCCACTAACCACTATGAGTCTACTGCATATACTTATAATATATATATACATAGATAGATAGCTCTATCTTATCCGCCCAGTGACTCATTTCGTAATTGAATGAAATGGCCCTTTTAACTCAGTGGTAGAGTAACGCCATGGTAAGGCGTAAGTCATCGGTTCAAATCCGATAAGGGGCTTTTTGGCTTTTTTCATAAAAAAAAACTGAAGCGGGATAAAGAATAGAGATATTGTTGATATTTTTTTGTAATTTGATTACAAAAAAAAAACGAACCAACAGTAGAGTAGAATAATGTAATTCTAAACTGTATAATTGAATGATATTAAGTTATCCTTATAATGAGTTATAGTATAGTAATTCTAATTAGAAAAGAAAGTTGAACATTTGTTTATTATAATGAGTAATGATAAATGATAAGTGGTCTCTTCAATCGCCAAATATTTTTCTTTTCCATTATTCCAATCAAATACATTGTAAAGATTAGAAATCAACAAAAGAAAAAGTAAGTGGACCTAACCCATTGAATCATGACTATATCCACTATTCTGATATTAAAATTTCAAATTCGCTAGAAATGAAATTGGAACAGTAGATCTCTCTTTTTTTTTTTTTTTTATTTCATATTTCTTTGGACTCCTCAAGAATCCGTCGATATTTCTGATTCAATCTTCTTGTTCCTAGACGT